AAGATTTATAACCTATTCATTGTAAATGAATTATTCTAACTAAACTATAAATCTAACTAAACTATAAATTCAACTAATTCAGTAAATAATCTTAATAATCCAAATATTATGTTTTAGTTAAACTAAATACTGCACTAACAGTTACATATTCTAACTACTTACAAACATCAACCTAAATCCCAATACTAATTAATACACTAAACCTACACCAAATTCATTATACTTTATATAACACAACATAAATCAATAACATATCATACAATCAAACCTACACCTAATTAATACCAAGTAATATAATCCCATTATATTTAACACAATATACTTATAACAAATAATTAATAACAATATTATAATAAGGTTCTATATATATATATATACTATAATACGTTGATAATAAATATCGGAAAAGATAATACCTTATCTTTTCCTTTTTATTTAATATTATATATATATATATATATAATCATATATATAGAATATACAATAATAAAAAATAGAGGAAAAAATACACTCCCTTATTTAGAGTCTAAATTTTATGAATGCAAGCCATATATTTTACACTTAAATTAAGACCCCAAATTAATAAAAAAATAAAAAAAATCAAAAATACAATACTATTATACTTAAAAGTAGTAAAAGTAAAATTAGAAATGTGATTTAGTGTACCAAATGAAGAAAATCCAACATCTCCAAACTTATTTAAACACAAGTCAATATACTTTAAATTTTTAAATCTATGAATTAAACCAACAGCTAAATAATCGACTAAAAACTTATAAACAAACTCTTTTAATAATAACTTAAAGAGAAAAAAGATACTAAAAATCAATATTAATACATAAATAATTGGTACGTAAAAATCCAAGAATAAAAGCATATTTGGGATTAATAACATATTTATATTCAATCACCATAAAAAAACAATAGAAAAAATAACCAAAATTAAACTTAATAAATTTATAAAAAGAGATGTATCAAAAACATAGGTTACCTTATTAAACCTAGTAAATATAGCCTTTCACAAACGATAGCTATACCCAAATGTTATAAAAACACCAAAAAAAAACATTAAACTTATAATTAAATAAAAGTTATTAAAAAAAAAACCTTCCAAAATAAAATCCTTACTAACTATACCACTAGTAAATAACAAACCACATAAACAAAGTAAAGTAACAAGTAATTGCAACTGCATAAATATAGATAGACCACCATTAAAACCATAACCTCGCCTATCCTGTTGGTTACAATTATTATGAATAATGTAGCCAACTTGTATAAATAAACAACTCTTAAATAATGCGTGCCTAACTAAATGAATAAAAGAAATAAAAGTATAGCCTAAACCTAGTGTTATTATTGAAAATCCTATTTGGGATAAAGTACTTAAAGCCACAACCTTCTTTATATCCTCTTCAACCAAAGCCGTAATACTAGAAAAAAATATTGTAAACAAACCAATTAATAAAATAACTATTATAACCCCCTTATTAAATAATAAATAATTAAAATTTATTAATAAAATTAAACCGGCAGTTACCAAAGTACTTCTATGAACCAATGAACTAATAGGGGTGGGGGCACTTATAGCCTTTGGTAATCAACTCCTAAAAGGAAACTGCGCACTTTTAGTAAATGATGTTAACAACAATAATAAAATAATTAACCCTATTATAAATTCTAATCTTAAAAAATAATAACCAAAAAAAAGTGATCTACTAAAAAAACTAAACATAAAAAAATCTCCAATACGATTAGTTAAAGCTGTATTTATAGCACCCGAACTTCTATCTCAATTATTATAAAAAAGTACTAAAAAAAATCTAGAAATACCCAATAAATCCCACCTTAACATCATAGTAAACACCCTATTACTATAATTTAATATAAATATTCTTCCAACAAAAATTAACAATACAAAATAATAATAATTAAAATTTAATTCACCCCTTAGATAATAAGTTCTAAAAACTAAAACTCTTAAAGTTACTAAACCCAATACAAAAGAAAATAATAATCTATTAAAATAAAAATTTAATTTCAAAGACAAAAACTCCCACTCCAAAACATAAAAACCAATTTTTATTACCGGAAAACAAATTAATATTAATAATAATAAACCAAATATATAACTAATCAAATAAATTAAAATATTAATTAACTAAACAACTCAAACCAATTTACCATACCACCATTCCATATAAAAACCACCAAAAATAAATAATAATAACAGAATAAAACCACCAAAAGCCAAAAAGTCAGATATTAATAAACCCAAAAATATTACAATTTCCAAATCAAAGACTACAAATATTAATATTATAATAAAAAAATGAATCCTAAAAGAATTTTGAATTATTCCTACACTTAAAAACCCACTTTCAAACACATTTACTTTTAACAAATCTATTTTTTTTACACTTAAAAAAAAATTTAAAAAATATAACATTAACATTAACAATAATGCAATTACACCTACAATTAATATTATTAAAATTGAGAAACTCATAAGATTTTAAATCTTTAAAACTTTCCTTTCGTACTAGCACCAATTATACCCAATACTTAACAAGATAAACAATTCTATCTCGCGATGAATTAAACTAATATCACGTTAAATTAATTAAAAGAAGAACAGTCTTAAAACTTAAGCCTTCTCCATTCTTAATAAACTTAAATACAACATCGATGTAAAACTTATCTTACTATAAGAACTAGACTAGATATGATTTTCTGTTAACTCCGGAGTAATTTTTTAACTTATTAATAGTAAATAAGTATACTTATTATTCTACCCTAGAAAACTTAATAATAATTATAAAAAATTATTATTAAAAAAATTTCCGAAGACTTATCTTTGTATAAGTATATCTATAATTTTTTATATAATAAAAACTTCAAAAATAAAATAAAAAAAAAATTAACCAATAACTTCATTCATACTGGAACCCAATAAAAGTACAAATTATTTTGCTACCTTAATGTCCTCACGCTAAGACTGCCATTTAAATTTTCACCGGGCAGAAGCAAACTTTAAAATAAAGTCTAAGTCTTTAAAAAACATTTGATTAAAACTCTAATTTTTTTATTATATTAAAAAATTACAATATAATTAAAACTATTTACTAATTTAATAACTATTAATTTAATAACAACTTATTAAATTAACTTCTAACTTCATTTTTTAAAAAAAAAATAATTGGTTATAAAACCAAAAATAAAAACACTTTAAATTTTAATTTTATAAAAATAAAATTTAAATTTTATAATTTTCTAATAAAAATTATAACACAGATATTATAAAGTTCGACATTTCAACGCTAATCATAATAATTTTTATTATGTAATAATAAAACAAATTATGATTCTACACTTTATTTCTATTTTTCATATAAATAAAATTTTCTATTAATAGTATGCAATACTTAATACTAAAACAATAATAATTTATAGCTACAAAACCTTTTATACCACAAACAAACATTCTAAATAAACTAAATAGCTAATCTATATTTAAAAAGCATCAACTTTTAAAATTATCCATCAATGTCACTTCTAACACAATAGGCATAAAACTATGATTAGCCCCACAAATTTCAGAACACTGTCCATAAAATACACCCACCTTGGGAAAACTATAACACAACGTACTTAAAATACCACTTATAGCATCTAATTTTACCGATAACCTGGGTAGAGCCCAAGAATGAATAACATCAGCTGAAGTAATACAAAATCGAATATTAGAATCATTTGGTACAACACAACGATTATCAACTTCCAATAAACGAGGCTCGCCTAAATTTAATTGATCGGTCGACTTCATATATGAATCAAACTCTAACCCTGGAATATCACTAAATTCATAACTTCAATATCACTGATGACCCGTAACCTTTACAGTTAAAGCCCTATCTAGATTTATTAACCCATAATAATATAACAAACTTAAAGATGGCACTATCTGCATTAATAAAATTAAAGTAGGAAAAATACTACACAGTAATTCACCAAACTGATACTCAATTTTTTTACTTTTAAAATAATTAACATTAAAAATTAAATAAACAAATACCAATACAACAAAAGTCAAAACACCTAATAATAAACTACAATTAAATCTATGAAACCAATCTATATATCTAGCAAACAAACTATTTGAAAATAATAAATTATAACCTTGAAAATAATTATTAATTAATTCATACAACCACTTGATTGGAAATCAAACATACTTTTTATACTAATGAACTATAAAATTTTAACCTGCTTATTGACAATAAACTATACTTTATTATACTAAAATTTTTAATAAAAACAACCCTTGGAGTATGAATCCAACAGACTAATTTATCCTATTTTATTTAATCTTATTAACCATTTAATTTGCAATTAAATATACTCAATATAATAATAAGATAATGTTTTAAAACTGAACAACTAAAATAAATATCACTTTGATATCTATGTCCAAATACATAACTACTATAACTAAATTCAGGACTTCTATTATAAAAATTATCAATTAATACCAAACGATATCTAAAAAATGACTCCAATAACACAAATAAAAACAAAAATATAGCAAAAACACTAATTATTGAACCATAAGAAGATATGACATTTCAAACAGAATAAACATCTGGATAGTCCATATACTTACGAGGAAAACCATGTAAACCAGCAAAATGTAAAGGGAAAAAAGTTAAATTAACACCTACAAACATTAAAACAAATACTACTGTTATTATTAATTTATCATAAACATAACCTGTCATAAAACTTCACCACAAACTTACACCTGTAAAAATTCCAAATACAGCCCCCAGACTCAATACATAATGAAAATGACTTACTACATAATAAGTATCATGCAGAATAATATCTAAACTTGAATTTGATAAAACTACACCAGTCAACCCACCGATAGTAAATAAAAAAATAAAACCTAAAACCCATAATAACAACGGCTGAAAATTCATTTTTATACCAAATAACGTAGCCAATCACCTAAATACCTTAACACCGGTGGGGACCGCAATTACCATAGTAGCAGCAGTAAAATAAGCCCGTGAATCTAAATCTATACCAACAGTATACATATGGTGAGCCCACACAACACAACCGATTAAACCAATACTTAAAATAGCATAAACTATACCTAAAGTTCCAAATACCTCTTTTTTACCTGTCAAATATAAAGTAGACTGACTAATAATACCAAATGCTGGTAAAATTAAAATATAAACTTCCGGGTGTCCAAAGAATCAAAATAAATGTTGATAAATTAATGGATTACCACCAGTTCTAGGATCAAAAAATGAAGTATTTAAATTACGATCAGTCAATAACATAGTAATAGCCCCCGCCAACACAGGTAAAGATAACACTAATAAAAAAACAGTAACAAACACAGTTCAAACAAATAAACTTATATGTTCCAAAGAAATAGAACTCCTACGTAAATTTTTTGTAGTACATATAAAATTAATTCCACCCAAAATCGAACTTAATCCAGCACAATGTAAACTAAAAATAGCCAAATCAACACTTCTCCCAGGGTGACCCAACGTACTTAACGGAGGATACACAGTTCAACTAGTACCAGCACCTATATCTACAAAAGCTGAATCCAAAATCAAAAACATAGCAGTTGGTAACAACCAAAACCTTAAATTATTCAAACGAGGAAACCTTATATCTGGTGCCCCTAATATTAAAGGTAACATTCAATTACCAAAACCACCAATCATTCTAGGTATAACTATAAAAAAAATCATTAAAAAGGCATGTGCAGTAATAATAGAATTATATAACTGACCATTACCTAATAACAAACCAGGCTTAGACAACTCTAAACGAATAATCAAAGATAATCTAGTACCAATTATACCGGACCATAAACCAAATAAAAAATATAATGTACCAATATCCTTATGATTAGACCTTTCTAATCAAACCGATAAACCACCTTGATATTTCTTTTTTCTATATATATTAAAAATATAAGAGATTTTTTCTTACATAAAAAATTAAATTAACTCTTATATACAATAAAAATATTAAACCAAAATGAGATGGTATCTTATTTGGTTTAATAGAATAAACTTAGCCAAAAAATATTAAATATTATAATTATAGCCGATACAGACATACCCCCATTTCAATTTCTTAAATTCAATCTTTTTTTTCCTATAAATGAATTAACAATTAAAAACAATGAATAATAAAAAGTAATTATAAAATATATAAAGATAATAAATAATAATAACTTTAAAAGATTAATACTATTTACTACAATTATAAATTCAGATAAAAATGACAAAGTAGGTGGTACACCACTATTAGATAAAAAAACTAAACCAAAAATAACAGAAAATATTATACTAGAATTTATAAATCTATTTATAAAGTAAATTAAACGGGTATTGAATCTGTGGTAATATTCTCCAATTAAATAAAATATTAATGTAGAAGTATATCCGTGAGCTAATATTATTATTAAAGCACTAACCTTAGTTCTTATTATAATTAATATGAGAGAAAGTAATAAAAATCTTATATGGGTAATAGAAGAATAAGCAGCTAAAGATTTAGAATCACTTTGAAACACACATCTCACAGCTGCTAAAATCATACCCACTAACGAAATAATTACTCAAACATTACTAGAAATATAATTTAAACTACTCATAATACGCAAATAACCAGCAGTACCTAACTTCAACAATAATCCAGCCAACAATATACTAGCAGAAGTTGGAGCCTCAACATGGGCCTTAGGTAATCATAAATGCAAAAAATAAACAGGAAACTTTATTATAAACGTTAAAGTCAAAATAAAGACTATCTCCCACGATATAATAAAATCAAAATAATTCAATCTTAAATTGAATAAACTTTTATAATAAATAAACAAAAAAGGAAATGAACAAAAACTAGCATAAAATAATAAATAATAACCAGAACTAACCTTCTCAACCTGAGACCCATACCCAATAATTATGACTAAAATAGGAAAAATTGATAACTCAAAAAATATGTATAATATTAACATATTAGTTGAGAGAAAAAATATAAAACAAACTATGATTAAAGCACTTGATAACATAATTAATCTAAAACTTATTTCACTAATAACTACAACACCATAAATAAATAACATTATAAAAACTAATATAATAAATACATTTGAATCAACAAAAAAAAACATACCAGACCAACTAGTTTCATTTAATAAAAAAAAACAATATAAAATTAATAATAATAAAAAATAATAAGGTAAAAAAATTAATATAATACTTAAAAAAAAAAACTCATACAATGCTACTCAAAACTTTATAATTACAAGTTATATGTTCTAATTAAACTATAGTAACAATATGATCATCAATAAACAAATACAAATAAAAATAATCATACCACATCTACAAAATGCCAATATAAAATAGCAAATTCTAAACCTAAATGATGATTATAATTAAAATGAGACTTTAACAAACGCAATAAATTAAACCCTAAAAAAAGCCCACCACACAAAACATGAATACCATGAAAACCCGTAGATAAATAAAAAATACTCCCAAAAATCCCATCTGAAATTGAAAATCTAGCTTCCATATATTCCATTAATTGAATTATAGTAAAATAAACCGCTAAAATACAAGTTAAAATTATTCTATTAGTACAACTCTTATTACTTAATAAACTGTGGTGTGCTCAAGTTACAGAAACACCTCTACTTAATAAAATAATAGTATTTAATAGAGGTACACCAAATGGATTAACCAAATGTAAACCTGTAGGAAATCAACTTTCACCCAACTCATGCACTGGCACTAAAGCTGCATCAAAAAATACCCAAAAAATACTAAAAAAAAATATGAACTCACTAAAAATAAATAAAACCATACCAAACTTAAATCCATCTATAACAAAAAAATTATGATAACCACTTAAACCTTCTATTGAAATATCCTTACCTCATGCAAAAGCAATAAACAAAATTACAAATAAACTAAAAACAAATGGATAAAATAAGCCATACTTAAAAAAAATAACAAATGAACTAGTTAACCCCAAAGAAGCAAAAAATATATAATAAGCATAACTTGACAAACTTAAAATATGAAAATTATGTATAATAATACATTATCAATCTTTAAAACCTAAATTTAATATATTATATATACTAAATGTATTTAAATATATAAAAATTTACTAAAAAAAAATATTAACATTAATAAAATAATTAAAATAAAATAAAAAAAAGAAAACAACCCTCTTAAATAAACAAAAGGAATTTCCACCAAACACTGACCTAATCAACTTAAGATAATACCACAAACAATAAAGGTATAAACTAAAAATTTATTTAACTTATTAAGACAAGAAGTATAATTATTAATCAAAACAAACAAATAAAATCTAACAATACTTATTAATAAAGCAACAACACCTAATACTTTATTGGGGATAGCACGCAAAATAGCATAAGCAAATAAAAAATACCACTCAGGAACAATATGTACCGGACTCATTATAGGATTAGCCTCAATATATATTTCAGGGTCACCTAAATTATACGGATAAAACAAAGTAAAAATAAAAAATAAAAATCAAAAAACCAAATTATACAAATCTTTATTCCAAAACTCAGGTCCAAAGCAAATTTTATCATAATCCCCGTGACAATATAAAGAAGAAGTTCTACCCGTGGCATGTAAAAAAATTAAATGTATTAAAACCAATACCAATAAACCCCACGGCAATAAAAAATGTAAAACAAAAAAAAACTTTAAAGTGGCACTAGTGACACCAAATCCACTTCAAACTCATATTACAATTTTTATACCTCAAATAGGAATAACTCTTAATAATCTAGTAATTACCACAGCTGCCCAAAAACTTATCTGTGCTCAAACCAAAACATAACCTATAAATGCCTCCACAATTACTAACAAAAAAATAGTTAACCCAGAGGCTCACACCTTTTTTAAACGATAACTTATTATAAATAAAGCCTTAAAAACATGTAAATACATAAAAATAAAAAAAAGTCTGGCTCCGTTAGAATGAAACAAACGAAAAATTCAACCATAATTAACCTCATACATAATATACTGAATTGCATTAAAGGCGTATATACCATCTGCTGTATAATAAAAAGCCAAAAAGGTCCCAGTTAAAATCTGAAATATCAAAATTATACCCAACATTCTTCCATAATTTCACCCAATGGTTAAGTTTTTCCTAGAAGGTAAGACCACTACCAAAGAATTAACAAAATTTAACACATTATTCCTTCTTTTAATTATTTCATAAATCTTAATCACTTCAAAATTATATTTTAAAATTAAACTAATGAAATAAATTAACAAGACTGTAATTAATTCCCATTTACACCAAAAATAAATATTCTAACTAAACTAAATTACACAAATTACACAACATTATAATTAACCTATAAAATTAAAAATATATAACACTTTAAAATGTATATCACTTCAAACCGTAATTGAATATAGTAAATCTATTTAACATTTTAAATATTTATTTAAAAAAATATTTTATCCATCTTTACCTTATCAAGATAATATATTTCCTTTATACTAATAAAATACATAATTACCACTAATATTATTAACATTAAATAAGGGTAGAGTGACTTACTATATTTATAATCATAATATAATTTAACACTTAAATTGATTAATCAAAACCTCACTGATAACACTGATAAAAATAACATTATTAAAATCAATAAAATAAAAAACCTATACATATTTAATAAACTAACTAATGAATAAATTTTGATAAAGAAATTTACGCTAAACGGTATATTCATAAATACCAATGCAGTCTCTCAACCTACAAAATTATAAACTGATAAAAATTCAAATTTAGGAATAAGTATTACTATTAAAACTAGATAATATAAAAATAAAAAAAATACACTCAAAAATGAAAAAACAAAACTTAAAAACATTCAATTAAAAGATTCCGTTGAACTTAAAACCAATAAATTTTTCAATGACTTAACTAATAACATCTGCAACAAACACACCAACAACCCAACCACAAAAACCCAAACAAACACATTATACACAAATTGCATTATTACAAATAAAAAAGGTATTTTTTGAAAAGTTAAAAATCAAACTAAATTAAAACCATAAACACCATCTAAAACACTAAAAATTCAAAAATGTAATGGTCTTACACCAATTTTTAATAATAACAAAATAAACTGTAAAAAACCAAATCTTAACAATAAAAATAATAAACCTAAACTTTCCTGAAGAACAAAATAATTAAACAAACTTGAATAACTCATTAAACCTTTATTTAAAGAAACAAACAACAAAGTCATTAACAAAAAAACCCTCCACCAAACTACAACATTATTAACCAATATTACAATAAATGAAAATATTATAACCATAATAATAAAAAACATAAACAAAAACGGGCGGAATTATCCAAAACAAATTTAGAAGACTTGCATAAACCCGTCAGTCAAACACTATCTTTTGTGCTTAAAACAAATACATTTCTTATGCTATATTGACTTAAGATGTGCAAACATACATTTTTAGATTAAAAATCTAACACTTTAACTTAAGTTAACACCTTACTCATTTAAATATAAATAAATTAAACGCGAAAAAATATAACTTTGAATAAAAAATACAAAACATTCTATTATAATAGCAAAAATAATAACTCATACATAACCTTCACCTAAAAAATTTTCAATTGCCATATACAGCATTATACTAATTAAATGACCGACTATAATATTTACAGTTAAACGTACAGTTAAAGCCAAAGGACGAGAAAATTCACTTACTACTTCAACTAATAGCATCCTTACAGTCTTCAAAAACCTATCACCCGATTTACTTAAATATACAGAAAATTTTTCACTTGATATAAAAGTCAATAATGTACTTAACCAGGCTACAACAGCATAAACAAAAGTAAATTCCACTATTCTACAAGGTGTAAATGAATAAGTAAAATACCCTCCAAAACAACATACCAATAAAATTACAAAAGTAAAAAAAGAAATCACAGAACTCAAAGGCAAAACCTTAGTATAACTAAAAACTTCAATTAAACCATTTAAAAACTTATTAAAAAAAACCTTAAACATTGAATTACCAAAATATACTAAATACTGTAATAAAAAAATAAATATAAAAACATCCAAAAAATAAACTTGATTAATTTAAATAAAAACAATAAAATAAAAAAACAAAAAAATCAAAGATAGTGGTAAAAACTTAAACCAAAATATATATATTATTAAATCATAACGAAAACGAGGAAAAGCTCTTCGAATAAAAATTAATAAAGAAAATAAAACAAAACTTAACAATAACGAAAAATTAAAAAATAATACCGAGCTTAAAACACTAAAAAAAATTAAACTACCATATTCACTTAAAAATAATAAAACAAAAGCTACCCTGCCGTACTCAACATTATAACCACTTACTAACTCACTCTCTCCTTCAGCAAAATCAAATGGAGCACGATTTAACTCAGCCAATACCATTACTAAAAAAGGTAGATAAATTACCAACAAACTAAAAACACTATCTGATACAACACAAAACAAACTAAAATGAATTATAATACTTAATATATATAATGAAAAAGCAATCTCATAAGAAATACTCTGCCTACTGGCACGTAATGCACCAATAATACCATACTTTGATTTTCTTACAATACCCCTAATCATTGTCCTATAAACCGAAAATCCAATTAAACACAACAAAAACAACAAACTATACTCAAAACTTAATATATCAAAAAGATATGGCAAAATAAACCACTCAAAATATATAATCACAAAAGCAATAGCTGGCACAATTAAAAAAGACAAATCAGAAGACTTGACCGGCAATATTTGTTCCTTTTTTAATAACTTAACCCCATCTAATAAAGCCTGCAAAACACCCATAAAACTTACTTTTGTTGGACCTAAACGATTTTGACTATCCCCCAATAAATGACGCTCATATAACGTAATAAAAGCAATAGCCTGCAAAATAAAAACCATTATTAACAAAATACACAACAATAACATAATCAACAAGAATATCTTCTTTAAATTTACAATTTAAAATTTTTTATAAACTAAATTCTTATTACATTAGGAATAAACCTTTTGAGCAACAATCAACAATTCTCTATATAAACTAATTCCTACAAACTACAAGATAAAATCTTTAATTTTGTTTTCAAAACAAAACTCAATAGTTTAACTATTAGGTTAAGGTTCCCCTAAACCTACTTTACTACAACTTACTCCCCTTTAGGCAATTGATGGATGATTTGAACCGTCACTAAATAATCTTCAAATAAACATAAAAATTAATTTACTGTCCTTTACATTTTCATATCAATACAACATTGACAATCCACAATCTAAATTAATGTAGGTCAAATATAACTTTATATATAAACCAAATATATATCTATTTTATTAAATTAAAAATTTAATCTTATGTATCTAAAATACAAAATAAACGATCATACATGAGCCAAATATATTAGTAGTTAATGGGGGTTCTCAATTACTACTCAACCTCCAAGGATAATTTAGAAAACCTGCCAATAATCTTTCAGTTTAAATACTACTTTACTTCTGCACTTTTAACTTATAACTAACTAGGTACTAATCTAGGTCATAAACTACAATATCTAATTACAACCAACAATAATAAATAATCAAAATTTAACCTACGATTATTAAATCCAAACAATAATAATTGTAATTAACAAAAAATAAAGAATAAATTTTATAAGTATAGCCGATTATTCTGGAACAAATATTATACAAATAATAAATTACCAGGGTAAAAATCCATTGCCCACATAATAAATTAAACTTAAATAATATTATTTTAACAATTAATAAACCATAATTAAATTTTAAATCTATAAAAGCAACCCTTATAAGATTTTAATCCCTTTTATTGAAAATAAAAAATACTATATATACTAAAATCTCCCAACATTATAGATTAAAATTTTTAATTTTGAAAATTAATAGTTTATCTTAACTTAAATCTATAATACAATCTTATATCTGATCCATAAAACTTTATACTCCCGACTATAATAACTATACCTAAAATACTAGAAACTACAGAAAAACACATAAAATAAAAAAATATTAATAAATCCACTACACTCACCAACTTAATAAACAAACTTACCATTAAAAACTCAAAAGCAATTAAAATAAAAATCAAACGCCTTCACTTAAAAAATAATATTAATAATCTAATAAATAAAAAAATAATTAAACCTAAACACTTCGTAAAGCCCCCCCAAACCTTAAAAAGTAACTACAAAAATTTATAAACAACAACAATAAAATCACTAACCACAATATAATTATTAAACTTAAATAATAATAAAAAATATTTAAACCAACACCACTTATCCCATATAAATTAAACCCCATCAAAATAAATAAACCAAACAACACTAACAACAAAAACAAAAAATAAACCTTAACATTGACAAAACTAGACAATCTTGAAAAATAAACCAAAATCACAAAAATACCACTTAAAAACAACAAACTAATAAAATAAGAATACCACACATAAGAAACACAAGAAACTATAGGCATAATTATTAACACCGACAAAATCAAAAAAAAACTACTTTTCATAGGATCAAAATTCATATAAGAAATTAATCCACCTATTACAGACATAAACAAAAAAAATCCTAACAT